GCTATCCTTCTTCTGACACAGCAATGCAATTTCACAATCAGTATCGAAATGAAGTGTTAGATAATTTCTTTCTTCTTTTCTTGTTGCTTGTCGATGTAGAATTTTGTACCATTTAATAAAAAATTCCTCGAATTCCTGTAGTAGTAGTATAAGGGTTTTCTTCATTATTGACTTCGGACTAGAAACTGAAGATCAGGTAAAATGTGAATCCGACGGGTTGATTTCCAATAATTTATGAAGGAAATTTTCATATTCTCACGATTCAATTAGATGTTACATCTAAAGATATCCCTTTTGTGGTTGTATAAGATGTTTTTTGTTGGAATCCTTTATTTTTTTTTTTAGGAATTGGTTAGCCGCCCAGTAACAATAGTAGTTCAATAAAAGAAAGAGAACAACGAATAAATAAAAAAATAATCAATATTCGTGATGCACGCATTATTGTATTAGATATTAGACCCAAACAAAGGAAAAAGGGGGTCCTTCTTGACCTAATTACAAGGATGGGGCTTTCTAATATGGAAAGACAAAATGTAAAACCTAGTTTCGATTGATCTTATCATGCGATACTTTTTTCTTTTCAATCGCAAGATTATGTGAATGAACTACTACTGAGTTCACTTTAAAGTAAAAAAATAAAGTGCATTACAAGGGCACTTGTAGTTCGAAAAAAAAAAATGTATTCGATATTTCGATACAATAAAAAACGATCAAAATGATTTTCCAATTTTATTCCATAGTGATTAGTGATTCAAAGAAAGTTTAATTTTGTGAATAAAGTTATAAAAAAAAGTTCTTATTATTACTTTATTATTTAGAATTTAAAATATTCTATATATACATGTATTAGTTATATACATATATTAGTTTAGTCAACTCCAGAGTTGACCGATGAATCCGTTGATTCAAAAAGTGCGGCATGGGTAAATATCACAAATGATGAATTGATTTCTTACTTATGTTACTCTATTTTTGTTAGTATCGTCTATAATAATAGATGAATCAAACATTTTCAATTGAATTTATCCTTTCAATTGGTTGGTATTTTTGCTTATCCTCGTATCTTTCAAAAATTGAAACTTAGGGAAGTGCTTTATAAACATATGTATAAAAAGAACATATTTCATTTAGCCTTTTCATGCCTACTATAACTAGTTATTTTGGTTTTCTACTAGCAGCTTTGACTATAACCTCAGCTCTATTTATCGGTCTGAGCAAGATACGACTTATTTGAAATTAATTAAATGAACAATTCATAAAAAAAGTCTTTCTATGGAAGTTCATATATTCTACAGTTACTTACCGTATCAATTTCCAATTCTTGGTCATTGAGATTTATAGTCAATACAGATTAATATTTAAGGATAAATATTACCTCCCCTTTCCCCTTTCAAACAAATTGAAATGATTGAAGTTTTTCTATTTGGAATCGTCTTAGGTCTAATTCCTATTACTTTGGCCGGATTATTCGTAACTGCATATTTACAATACAGACGTGGTGATCAGTTGGACCTTTGATTAATTAACATCTCTTTTTTGATTGACCTCCTACTTCCTTTAATCCGCGGGAGGTCAAATTTAGATTGCTGTTCAATTATTTCAGTGTAATTTTCGACCTAGCGCGATTAACAAGACCACAGAATCACGCTCTGTAGGATTTGAACCTACGACATCGGGTTTTGGAGACCCACGTTCTACCGAACTGAACTAAGAGCGCCTTATTATCATTATCACAATAAAGATTTTCTGACCCCAATTCATCTTGCATATATATCATAAAATTAAAGATTTATTATGTATGTCCAATTTATCTCGATTGATCCCCCGTTACTGCTCATAAGATAAGTAATAGGTAGGGATGACAGGATTTGAACCCGTGACATTTTGTACCCAAAACAAACGCGCTACCAAGCTGCGCTACATCCCTTTCAACTGGTATACAGTGTCATTGTAAAGAATCCCTGTCTTGTTTTCCACATCTTTATTTCCTCCATTGATATACAAAAATTCTCTTTTCATTTCTTCTTTTTGGTCTCATATATCATATAACAAACATATAATATATTAAAAGACTTATATTATATAAAGTATGAAATAAATATGAAACCTACCATAAAAAATTAATATTTTTTAGGAATTTCAGGCAGAAATGGACGTATTTTTTTTTTTTAGAAATATCCATTTTGTACATTTCAATTTTAATTAGGGACTCCGCGTACAAATACAGGCGGTCAGTCATTAACTACATATACACATCTGGTCATATATGTATTACCATTATGTATTACAAATTACAATAAAATTACAATAACGAATAAAGAAAGAGGAGTTTTTTAAATGCGAGATCTAAAAACATATCTCTCCGTGGCACCGGTAGTAAGTGCTTTATGGTTCGGGTCTTTGGCAGGTTTATTGATAGAGATCAATCGTTTTTTTCCGGATGCGTTGATATTCCCCTTTTTTTCATTTTAGTTATTGATATGAGAAGGGGGAAGAAGATTAGAGATACAATCAAATCTCTGTAACTAATCCCTATCCTTCCCTTCTTTTTTTCTTTGTTTTTTTTTTTTTTAGAATAACTTATTCTAAAAAAAAAAAACAAAGAAAAAGCGGTTTCGCCCTCAGTGAAACTATGAACTCGGGCCCAGGCTCAAATTAATATTAATAATAGAGTGCAAATGAAAATGTGATGGTTGGGGCAACAATATCATACAAGATACTTAACTGAAAATACTGTCCGGCAATTCTTAATTATAAATATAGTTAGAAATCATTATATTACTTATTATTACTATATTAATTTTATTACTATATTGATTGCAACGAAATCTTTCTTTTATAATTTGATTTCGAGTTACCTGCTTCTATTTTTTTTTTTTTTACTTTATTCTTCCTTGCTTCGGATCGGAAAATTAAAGAATTGAGTGAATCAAAAACCAAAGGAGGTTCATGGCCAAGGGTAAAGATGTCCGAGTAACAGTTATTTTGGAATGTACCAGTTGTCTTCGAAATTGTGTTAATAAGGAATCAACGGGCATTTCCAGATATATTACTCAAAAGAATCGACACAATACGCCTGGTCGATTGGAATTGAGAAAATTCTGTCCCTGTTGTTACAAACATACGATTCATGGGGAGATAAAGAAATAGATCGAACCGACCGCTCGTGTGTCAGTCTTCCAAGGAAGATGAAAAATTACATATTATATATAACAATATATATAACATATATTTATTTAAATATAAACAAACCCAATCCTATTTCGATCGGATCAAACATGATGTAGAATTAAGAAATAGGATTGGGATTTTCAGGATAAGGAATAAACAAACCATGGATAAATCCAAGCGAATCCTTCTTAAATCCAAGCGATCTTTTCGTAGGCGTTTGCCTCCGATCCAATCGGGGGATCGAATTGATTATAGAAACATGAGTTTAATTAGTCGATTTATTAGCGAACAAGGAAAAATATTATCTAGACGGGTAAATAGGTTGACCTTAAAACAACAACGATTAATTACTATTGCTATAAAACAAGCTCGTATTTTATCTCCGTTACCTTTTCTTAATAATGAGAAACAATTTGAAAGAAGCGAGTCAACCGCTAGAACTGCTGGTCTTAGAACCAGAAAAAAATAGGCTGACTCTTCAATTGAATCAAAATAAAATTCTAATCCAAACTCAAATGCGGATTGACGTTTTTTTTTTTTCGAAAAATCTGAAAATCGAGAGTCGTGTCGTAAGAAAAAAAAATTGGAGAAGAAGAATAAATATTTTTTATTGAATGTGTTTCTTCATTTTGATGACTTTATCATATTTTATCATACTAATTTCTACTCTACCTTCCCAGAGTTCATTCTCCAGGGAACTCCATTTAAACTATTCCAACGGATTCCTTCCAATCTCTTTATTTTATGATCTCATTGGAAATCATATAAAGACAACTCTTATTTAATATAGCTATTTGTGCAAGTATTTTACGATTAAGAAGCAACTGTCTCTTGTACAGATTGTGTATTAATTTGCTATAACTAAAGTATACTCTATTCTCGCGAATTACTGCATTTATCCGAGTGATCCACAAACGACGAAAATCTCTCTTTTGTCTACCTCTATCCCGATGAGCCGAAACCAAGGCTCTTATTTTCTGTTGAGTAATAGTACGAGTAAGTCTTGAATGAGCCCCTCGAAAGGTTGATGCAAATAAACGAATTTTTGTTCTACGTCTTCGAGCTATATACCCTCGTTTAATTCTGGTCATTGAATAAATGAAACTTTGATGAATAACTAATCGATTTCCTTTCTTTCAGTTATTCTCTTCCCGTGTCCTAGTCTATTAATAACAAAACGGATTCTTCCAATGTATAAAATAAAAATTCCAATGGCTTTTGCTATTATAACCTTCCCGACCACGATTTTTTCTTTTTTTTTCTAGGCATTTCACCTATAAAAAAAAATTGTATTGATACTAGGTATTAAAAACACATAGTAAATAAAAAAGTAATAAATATAAATGGATATAGTGGGTTCCATCGTTTCTATGGTTACTTCTTAAACGGTGAGGTCTTCTCTATACACCGGAGCCCTTCTTTCTTTCATTTAATCAATGTTATTGTTAACTTGTACAGTTCACACTCTTTGGCTCTACCCATAATTATTCAGTACTAGGTCTTTCACAACGAGATCGACTTATACAGTAACGGTATTTAATTATGAAGATTGGCTGGGTAGCTGACCCTGTTAGTCCGTTCTTGCAAGAGTAAGGCATAATTTTTCTGCTTTTTAAAATAGGATTTCCCCTGCTTAATGGATACCATTTGCTATCAATGGAGAATTCTTTCTCATCTTAAATTTTAAATTTAAAAATTGAGGTGATTGGATTTGCACCAACGGAAACCATACATTTGATACCATAATAGAAGTATAGATCTTTTTATTTTTAGATATTGAATGGAGTTCTTCCATTCTATCCTATTCACTGGTACTGATCGTTGATACT